ATCGACTCGGAGAAGGCAGCCACTTCACGAAGGCCAAGAGCGGAGGCAGCTATCCATAAATAGTTGATCCATTCAGGAAGTGGAGATCGATCGCACCTGATCGGTTCATGGGGGAGCCGCGGCAATCATTTCTTTCTGGAAGCTTCTAGGTGTTATCGACGCCCTAGCTTGGTTTGCTTTCGAGCTGGGATGAGTCAGTCCTTCGTTCAGATTTCAGATTCGCATATCAAGACCGAGTGGGAAAGGCACTACCCACTTTCTGGTGGGGGTACAGCCAATTCAAGATCCTTCTATAGTTGCAGATCGAGATGAATATGCTTCTTGCTTTAGAATAACACCTTGAAAACCGAATGAATGAACCAGCGAAGAAAACGTTAGGATCAAGGGCTGGTCGATCGGGAAAGAATGGGGGAATCGAATAAGTATAGCTCACTCTTATCTTATAAGGTAAGGCCTCTTGCTCCCTCTTTCCCAAGAGATCTTGGACCATGGGACCAATGGACCGAGTTTCTTCGACCAATGAAGACAGATGTGAAACCCTTACTCTCGGATCGTTACCAAGCGGAACTCCATTCATGGCGCGGGTACGCGATGAAGGTGCGTGCTCACTTCCTAGGACGGGAGGCCATGGACCAATAATAGCTCTTACCCGGCCCGGTCTCTATGCCTTGGCAGCGGAAGCTATCTTGCATTCCTTCTTCTATTCCCCGTTCTTTCTTTGGCACTTCTACTGGTTGTCGGTAATAGGTAGTCGGTAGGCGGCTTTTGACTCCACGAATGGACTGTCTGGCAAACAAACTGGTGGGCATAATACATAATAGTTGGATTACGGAAATTGTTCACCCAAAGAGCGGAGAGCACCTGCATTCGTTTCGGGCCAAGCAGGTCAAAAACGATAGTCGTCTTTTCCTTCGCGAAGAGATCCGGGGTCATTGGATAGGGTGAAAGGCTAGCTTCTGAATCACAGGTTCCTGGTTCAGATGCCGCTGCATCCGGTGCCGGTGCCAATCACTAAACAAGTCTGTGTAGCAGCTTCGGCCCCCTGACAGAACGGGGGCTACTCTTTGAATGAAGTTCCGTCCCCTTACTTATAGTATAGGCACGCAGGAGCTCTTCTTAGCATCAGTTCCGTCATGCTTATAGGAGGATGCTATCGAGGAGCCTAACTCGCATTAACGTAGTTATCTCCTGTCCTGCCTATTACTATGAGTTGGGGTTCGTAGAGAACCCTAAAGAAGGGACCTTGCTTACTAAGACTGTTTCAAAGTCTAGGGGTTTACCTACTCGACCGATAGGGAGATGGTCCTGAAGTTGCCTCACATGGTATGGGCGTAAATAGCGCCTCTAGGCCAAGTCAAGTATAACAGCGGATATGATTTCCACATGCCAAACCAACCCCAGACGCTTATTTTACTTGAAAGCCTGAAGCTGATTCAATCTCGTAGCAGCTGTTGATTTTGATTGTCTTGTAGTTGTAGCTGATGAAGCTTGAATTTTTAATTTAAAGCCTAGAACTGTGGAGTGGTGTGTGGGACTCGTGTATGTAGTAGTAGCTAGACTCCGCGTGCCAGCTTCGCTCCCCCACATTTGTAAACCAATATCCCGTGGTAGACTGACGCTCATCTAGGTCTCCTGCTAAAAAGCATAGGAAAAGTCTTATCTTAGTAAGTAAGCAAGGTTCCATTCCACCCCGGAAGGACTAAACAGAACTCTAAATGGATACACGGGGTGAAGTGATTACTCAATCACTAACACTGACGATAGGTGTTAAGGAGATTTCAAAATCCTTCCCTTTGTGCCCGTTGTCTAATCTTTTTATTAGGACACGGGGTTCCCAGTAAATTTTTGATATCTCCCTCCCCAAGAACCCTTCCCAACCAGTCACATTCTCGCTCGATCCGAGGGGATTTTGGCTACAGAACAACTCCGGGATACTACTCAGGAGGGAAACTACTACCTCTGCTCCACCTCCACTACCACGGGGACCGTAGCTCGTTCCACACGGAAGGCACTATCACCACTTCCGGGGAGTCACTTACCCTGGTATTGGAGTTGGCAACGAGCTGCTCTTCTGTTACTAAATCATTTCAGAAAGAAAGACCGGGCAAACCCTATCCCATTCCACGCTAGGTGCCAAACTCACCTTGATGACGACGAATTCCACTAACATTATCCTGCCCACAACATTCCCTGAGAGAAAGCAATCAAATAGTTCTAATTCCTGGCTTACCAGGAATATCCCATTAACTGACTTATATTGGTGCCACATTTAATTCCAAGCAAAGAGAACGGGTAGAGCGGATACGTGCATCAGATGATTTCACAAACCAGATTCGAGAGCTTTCCTGACTTGCACTTTAGGAAGCTCACTTCTATGCTGACTGTGCTTGATGTCTTTTAAGATCGGGGTTTTGTCGGAATACCCCTTCCCTTACCAGATGGATGAAACGTATATCATCATGACGTCTAGCAAGAGTGGAGCTAACCCCAGTGGACGAAA